TTTGGTCTCATATATCATATAACAAACATATAATATGGTAAAAGACTTATATAAAGTATGAAATAAATATGAAATCTACCACAAAAAATGAATATTTTTTAGGAATTTAAGGCGGAAATGGACGTATTTTTTTCTTTTAATAAATATCTATTTTGTACATTTCAATTTGAATTAGGAACTCCGCGTACAAGTGGTAAGTCATTAACTACATATACACATCCGGTCATATATGTATTACCATTATGTATTACAAATTACAATAAAATTACAATAACGAATACAGAAAGAGGAGTTTTTAAAATGCGAGATCTAAAAACATATCTCTCCGTGGCACCGGTAGTAAGTACTCTATGGTTCGGGTCTTTAGCAGGTTTATTGATAGAGATCAATCGTTTTTTTCCGGATGCGTTGATATTCCCCTTTTTTTCATTCTAGCTATTGATATGGGAAGGGGGAAGAAGATTAGAGATACAATCAAATATCTGTAACTAATCCCTACCCCTCCCTTCTTTTTTTCTTTGTTTTTTCTTTTTTTCTTTTTTTACTTATTCTTTCTAAAAAAAAAAAAAAACAAAGAAAAAGCGGTTTCACCCTCAGTGAAACTATGAACTCGGGCTCAGGCTCAAATTAAATTAATAATAGAATGGAAATGCGGTGGTTGGGGCAACAATATCATAAAAGATACTTAACTGAAAATGAAATACTGTACGGCAATTAAAAATTATAAATATAGTTAGAAATCATTATATTACTTATTATTTATTACTATATTGATTGCAACAAAATATTTCTTTCAGAATTTGATTTCGAGTTACCTGCTTCTATTTTTGTGTCCTTTCTTCTTCCTTGCTTCGGGTCGGAAAATTAAAGAATTGAGTGAATCAAAAACCAAAGGAGGTTCATGGCTAAGGGTAAAGATGTCCGAGTAACGGTTATTTTGGAATGTACCAGTTGTGTTCGAAATCGTGTTAATAAGGAATCAATGGGCATTTCCAGATATATTACTCAAAAGAATCGACACAATACGCCTAGTCGATTGGAATTGAGAAAATTCTGTCCCTGTTGTTACAAACATACGATTCATGGGGAGATAAAGAAATAGATCGAACCGATCGCTCGTGTGTCAGTCTTCCAAGGAAGATGAAAAATTACATATTATATATAACAATATATATATATAATTTATTTTCATTTATTTTTGAATTTATTTAAATATAAATTTAAATATAAATAAATATAAACAAATAAATAGAAACAAACCAAATCCTATTTCGATCGGATCAAAGATGATGTAGAATTAAGAAATAGGATTGGGATTTTCAGGATAAGGAATAAACAAACCATGGATAAATCCAAGCGAATCTTTCTTAAATCTAAGCGATCTTTTCGTAGGCGTTTGCCTCCGATCCAATCGGGGGATCGAATTGATTATAGAAACATGAGTTTAATTAGTCGATTTATTAGCGAACAAGGAAAAATATTATCTAGACGGGTGAATAGATTGACCTTAAAACAACAACGATTAATTACTATTGCTATAAAACAAGCTCGTATTTTATCTCCGTTACCTTTTCTTAATAATGAGAAACAATTTGAAAGAAGCGAGTCAACCGCTAGAGCTGCTGGTCTTAGAACCAGAAAAAAAATAGGTTGACTCTTCAATTGAATCAAAATAAAATTCCAATCCAAACTCAAATGCGGATTGACGTTTTTTTTTTTTTTTGTTCGAAAAATCGTAAAATCGAAATGTCCTGTCGTAAGAAAAAAAATGGGAGAAGAGGAATAAATATTTTTTATTTAACGTCTTTCTTCATTTTGATGACTTTATCATATTTTATCATACTAATTTCTACTCTACCTTCCCAGAGTTCATTCTCCAGGGAACTCCATTTAAACTATTCCAACGGATTCCTTCCAATCTCTTCTCTTTATTTTATGATCTCATTGGAAATCATATAAAGACAACTCTTATTTAATATAGCTATTTGTGCAAGTATTTTACGATTAAGAAGTAACTGTCTCTTGTACAGATTGTGTATAAATTTACTATAACTGAAGTATACTTTATTCTCGCGAATTACTGCATTTATCCGAGTGATCCACAACCGACGAAAATCTCTCTTTTGTCTACCTCTATCCCGATGAGCCGAAACCAAAGCTCTTATTTTCTGTTGAGTAATAGTACGAGTAAGTCTTGAATGAGCCCCTCGAAAGGTTGATGCAAATAAACGAATTTTTGTTCTACGTCTTCGAGCTATATACCCTCGTTTAATTCTGGTCATTGAATAAATGAAACTTTGATGAATAACTAATAGATTTCCTTTCTTTCAGTTATTCCCTTCCCGTATCCTAGTCTATTAATAACAAAACGGATTCTTCCAATGTATAAAATTTGAATTCCAATGGCTTTTGCTACTATAACCTTCCCGACCACGATTTTTTTTTTTTTTTTTTCTAGGTGAAATGCCTAGAAAAAAATTGTATTGATATTAGGTATCAAAAACACATAAAAGTAGTAAATATAAATGGATATAGTGGGTTCCATCGTTTCTATGGTTACTTCTTAAACGGTGAGGTCCTCTCTATACACCGGAGCCCTTCTTTCATTTAATCAATGTTATTGTTAACTTGTACAGTTCACACTCTTTGGCTCTACCCATAATTATCCAGTACGAGGTCTTTCACAATGAGATCTACTTATACAGTAACGGTATTTAATTATGAAGATTAGCTGAGTAGCTGACCCTGTTAGTCCGTTCTTGCAAGAGTAAGGCATAATTTTTCTGCTTTTTAAAATAGTATTTCCCCTGCTTAATGGATATCATTTGCTATCAATGGAGAATTCTTTCTCATCTTAAATTTAAAACGGAGTTGATTGGATTTGCACCAACGGAAACCATACATTTGATACCACAATCGAAGGATAGATCTTTTTGATTTTTAGATATTGAATGGAGTTCTTCCATTCTAGTCTATTCACTGGTACTGATCGTTGATACTGGATCAATTGTTTTCTTTCTTTTGTCCTAGCCCATGATCTGAACGAGTCGCACATACACCCTAGTACATGTTCCTCGTCGCTGAGGACATCCCCCAAGAGCGGGGGATTTCGTGACATTTCTGATTGGCTGTCTTGTGTTTCTAATAAGTTGTTTAATAGTTGGCATATTGAATCATATACATAATGGGCTGGTTTAGATCGATCTTAACCGGATGATTATGAATTATTTTATTTCTATATTAATATTAATAGATTAATGAATAGAATATTAAATCCGGTAAGAAGATAAAATCTCAAATCACCAATTCGTCTGAAATTTTTGTTATTTTTTCTTTTTTATTCAGTCGCTACAAGATCAACAATTCCATGAGCTTGGGCTTCTGTTGCTGACATAAAAACATCTCTTTCCATATCTTCGGATACAACCCATAAGGGTTTGCCTGTCCTTTGTACATAAACCCTTGTGACGGTTTCGCGCAGCTTCAAAAGTTCTTCCGCTTCCAAGATAAATTCTCCCGTCTGTGCCTCATAAAAAGAACTAGCAGGTTGATGGATCATTACCCTGATGATATAACATAATAAATGTTTATTCTATCTCGCATGATGATAAGGTGAAGAGATAAAGAATAATAAAATATATAATTGAACAACCGTACAGGCATCTTTTACGCATTGCATACGGCTCTATAATGGAATTCGTTTTTACCTTACTTAAATATCAAATAAATTAAATATAGGGTCTATCAGACTCGGGTTGGTAACTGATCCAATAACCACCCTTCTTTTTGTTTTTGGAGTAGTTCAAAAATACTATGATGGCTCCGTTGCTTTATATATTTATTTCGTCTGTTATTTAGCAATCCCAAAGTTTCTTTTTTTTTTTTTCAAATAAAAAAACAAGATTTTTTTTATTTTCATATTCTTTCATAACCTAAATATTGTTAAGAGCCTCCCGGCGTGAAAACAAAAAAGTTTGTGACGCTGAAATAGGCCTCCCGATAGATTAGATAAAATCGGAAATACCTTTTATCTCATACTACTCTTTCGATACATAATTTAAGGGTTAAAAAAATTTATCATATCGAATTCGAAGTGCCATGCTATTATTACTTAATATTCATATTTCATATAGCGCGAAGGCATAGTCTTCTTTTTTCTCTCAAATCAAATAAAAAACTCATTGGCGCCAAGCGTGAGGGAATGCTAGACGTTTGGTAATTTCTCCTCCGACCAGAATAAAAGAGCCCATTGAAGCGGCTAATCCCATGCATATTGTCTGTATATCTGGTCGCACGAATTGCATAGTATCATAAATAGCTATTCCGGGTATTACCCATCCGCCAGGAGAATTTATAAACAAATATAGATCTTTGGTATCATCCTCTATACTGAGATATACCATAAGACCAATAAGTTGATTCGAGATCTCGCTATCAACCCCTTGGCCTAAAAAAAGTAATCTTTCTCGATAAAGTCGGTTGATTGGGATAAAGTTGTATCCCTTAGAAACCGTACATGCACCTTTTGATGCATACGGTTCAACAAAAATAACGAAAAAAAAGAAAAGAATCAATGTGTAGATGTAGATTCTAGCGCTTTCTTTTATTTATTTTTTTTTTTTTCATACCAGGCTTTTAACTTATAAAAAGGGGCTTTTCTTTCATTTTTCAAAAAAGATGGGTTTTGGCCTGTTTTGTTTATCTATAAAAAAAATTACTAAATTTATCTAACTAACTTTTCATTGATGTATTGTTTCATCGAGATACAATCTCAATCGCGATGTAATTTTCTTGTTCCTGAATGGGCTTCTTCAATTTTTTTAGGTTTATGCTCTACTCCGAGTAAAGATCCGCCCGATTTGGATTTGCACATATATGACAAATGCCCCAATACCACGTCCTTTTGCTACGACTTCCTTTTTACAATTTATTTCATGTCTTACAACAGATATTCAATGCATTCATCATATTACTCGATTGATTAACAGTTTGAGATCACTTCTATTATAAATATATTAAAGTATTATAAATATATAAAGAAATAGAATATGATAGAAATAGTAATCATAAATAGATTTATTACCGGTTTTTTTCTAAACGGAGCCTGGATACTTCATTTTATTGGCCTAACCAAGATAACCATAAATTATTCTAATTGATAATATTAATCTGTATACCCTCCCGAAAAAATGGATCTAATTGAACTTCACGCTCCAAATTTTTGATAATTCAATCAATCTTTCTTGGGCGAAGGGGAGGATATCTCGATCGGGGAAGAGAATGGGGAAATACCATATGACCCAATATATCTGACAAGTCGCACTATATGTCAATCCACAATGCATCTTCCTCTCCAGGACTTCGAAAAGGTACTCTTGGAACACCAATAGGCATTAAATAAAAGAAAAATTAAGTACTATATCTCACTTTGATGTGAAAGCGTAACAATGGATTTAGTGTCCTACTAATATTGGCCTTTATCATATTTTATCCATAGATTGACTAAGTTCATAAAAAAAGATAAAGAAGACAAAATGAATAAAGGAAAATTATTACAAATAAGTCCTTTGAATGATGAACAAATATATATATGCATTCACTCATATAAAATGGTATCAACTCCCCTACCATTGCGTATTGGTACTTATCGGGTGTAGAATAGATCTGCTTCTTTTTGTTCCTACGAACAAAATAGTTTCATTATTACTAAAAGTAATTGAAAAGAATCAAACAAATATTAATTCTTTCCCCAAGATAATCCACTAAAAAGAGGGTCCACAGCATAGTTTTTTCCAATGCAATAAAGTTACATTGTGTCTATTTTTCATTGATAAAGGGGTATTTCCATGGGTTTGCCTTGGTATCGTGTTCATACCGTCGTATTGAATGATCCCGGTCGTTTGATTTCTGTCCATATAATGCATACAGCTCTGGTTGCTGGTTGGGCCGGTTCGATGGCTCTATACGAATTAGCAGTTTTTGATCCTTCTGATCCTGTTCTTGATCCAATGTGGAGACAGGGTATGTTCGTTATACCCTTCATGACTCGTTTAGGAATAACCAATTCATGGGGCGGTTGGAGTATCACAGGTGGTACTGTAACGAATCCGGGTATTTGGAGTTACGAAGGTGTGGCCGGGGCACATATTGTGTTTTCGGGCTTGTGCTTTTTGGCAGCTATCTGGCATTGGGTGTATTGGGATCTAGAAATATTTACTGATGAACGTACAGGAAAACCCTCTTTGGATTTGCCTAAGATCTTTGGAATTCATTTATTTCTATCAGGGGTGGCTTGCTTTGGTTTTGGTGCATTTCATGTAACAGGATTGTATGGTCCTGGAATATGGGTGTCCGATCCTTATGGACTAACTGGAAGGGTACAATCCGTAAATCCAGCGTGGGGTGTGGAGGGTTTTGATCCTTTTGTTCCGGGAGGAATAGCCTCTCATCATATTGCAGCAGGGACCTTGGGCATATTGGCGGGTCTATTCCATCTTAGTGTACGTCCACCTCAACGCCTATACAAAGGATTACGTATGGGAAATATTGAAACCGTCCTTTCCAGTAGTATTGCTGCTGTCTTTTTTGCCGCTTTTGTAGTTGCTGGAACTATGTGGTATGGTTCAGCAACTACCCCGATTGAATTATTTGGTCCCACTCGTTATCAATGGGATCAAGGATACTTCCAACAAGAAATATATCGAAGAATTGGTGCTGGGTTGGCTGAAAATCAAAGTTTATCTGAAGCTTGGTCTAAAATTCCCGAAAAACTAGCTTTTTATGATTACATCGGCAATAATCCGGCAAAGGGGGGGTTATTCAGAGCGGGCTCAATGGACAACGGGGATGGAATAGCTGTTGGGTGGTTAGGACATCCTATCTTTAGAGATAAAGAGGGGCGCGAACTTTTTGTACGTCGTATGCCTACTTTTTTTGAAACATTTCCGGTTGTTTTGGTAGACGGAGACGGAATTGTTAGAGCCGATGTTCCTTTTAGAAGGGCGGAATCTAAATATAGTGTCGAACAAGTAGGTGTAACTGTCGAGTTCTATGGCGGCGAACTCAACGGAGTCAGTTATAGCGATCCCGCTACTGTGAAAAAATATGCTAGACGTGCTCAATTGGGTGAGATTTTTGAATTAGATCGTGCTACTTTGAAATCCGATGGTGTTTTTCGTAGCAGTCCACGGGGTTGGTTTACTTTTGGACATGCTTCGTTTGCTTTGCTCTTCTTCTTCGGACACATTTGGCATGGTGCTAGAACCTTGTTTCGAGATGTTTTTGCTGGTATTGATCCAGATTTAGATGCTCAAGTGGAATTTGGAGCATTCCAAAAACTTGGAGATCCAACTACAAGAAGACAAGTAGTCTGATACAATATGCTTTGTTACTTGTTACTTTTCATTTTTATTTTCTTTTTGTGATTTTTAGATGGGGTACCAGATAAATCTTGATTTGAATCACTGCCTTTTCTTTGACTCTTGTTCTTTATTTATCCGGGAGACGATCCCAAATAAACAGGTATGGAAGCTATAATTGTAAACCACGATCGAATCTATGGAAGCATTGGTTTATACATTCCTTTTAGTCTCAACTCTAGGAATAATTTTTTTCGCTATCTTTTTTCGAGACCCGCCTAAAGTTCCAACTAAAAAGGTGAAATGATTTGTCATTATCTCAATTGAAGTACGGATCCTCCCAATATTGGGAGGATCCGTACTTCAACTAGTCCCCGTGTTCCTCGAATGGATCTCTTAGTTGTTGAGAGGGTTGCCCAAAAGCAGTATATAAGGCGTACCCAGTAAAACTTACAAGTAAACCAGATAAAAAGATGGCAACTAGGGTTGCTGTTTCCATGATTATATAGTTTTAAGACATTATAAAGTTTTAAGACCACAATGGATCTATGATAAGATCATTTATTTACAACGGAATGGTATACAAAGTCAACAGATCTTACTGAATATAAAATATTATGGCTACACAAACCGTTGAAGGTAGTTCTAGATCTGGCCGCCCAAAACGAACTAATGCGGGGAGTTTATTGAAACCATTGAATTCAGAATATGGTAAAGTAGCTCCTGGGTGGGGAACTACTCCTTTGATGGGTCTCGCAATGGCTCTATTCGCGATATTCCTATCTATTATTTTGGAGATTTATAATTCTTCCATTTTACTGGATGGAATTTCAATGAATTAGATTTACAAGAACCATTAACTGGCTTTTTCAATACAAAGTGAAGCGTTTAGGTTTCTGATTTTTATCCCATTCTATTTTGGTAGTTTGACCGTGGAATTTCTTTGTTTCTGTATTTCCGGAATATGAGTGTGTGACTTGGTATAAATGATCCTATGGATAGTACAGAGAATGGGTCTGTCATCTTGATAGAGATGGTTTTACTTCGTCGGATATTCATTCTAGTATCTGGAGCACGGAATATATGAAATAGATTACTATTAGAACTATGATTCATACTTAATAGTCAGACCTCGTGTCCGGACTTCAAAAAATTTTTTCAAAGAGTTAGAAGTTATAAATAGAAATATTTTTATTCTTTCAAACTTTCGTTTATGCTTATTTTGATCAAAGGACAAAACAAAGGTTTCTTTGGTTTGGATTTTTAGTCATTATATCTATTCATTGAATAAGTGATGATCCAATGGTTCTTACTCAGGGAATTTTGGGACTTAGACTTAATTTGAAAGGGTTTTATTGAATCATCGTGGTTTTAGTATGAATCTGAGGTTTTAATCAATTCATAGGGTCTTAACAAGAGAATTCCTATCAATAATAAAGAAAACAGCAGTAAAGCCGCATTACACATAAATAACACCAAAGAAAATAGGTAAATAGAAGATTCAAGAGGCCTATAACGATCAATATATAGACGAATGAGCCGACTTGATTTTTTGGCATTATAACCACAAAGAAGAGCTTTCGGATTTTTATTCTTTAGTATCTTCAAAAAAAAATTGAATCATAAATCATAGAATTAATAAATTTCCAACTTTATATTACACACATCCGTTAGAACTAGTATTTGGGTGTTTCTGTTTGAGCCGTACGAGATGAAATTTTCATATACGGTTCTCCGGGGGGGTCCCCTTGATTTACCTATCTCAATAAAATCTATGATTGGTTCGAAGAACGTCTTGAGATTCAGGCAATTGCCGATGATATAACTAGTAAATATGTTCCTCCTCACGTCAACATATTTTATTGTCTAGGGGGAATTACGCTTACTTGTTTTTTAGTACAAGTAGCTACCGGGTTTGCTATGACTTTTTATTATCGTCCGACCGTTACGGAGGCCTTTGCTTCTGTTCAATATATAATGACTGAAGCTAATTTTGGTTGGTTAATCCGATCAGTTCATCGATGGTCGGCAAGTATGATGGTCCTAATGATGATCCTGCACGTATTTCGCGTGTATCTCACCGGCGGCTTTAAAAAACCTCGTGAATTGACTTGGGTTACAGGTGTGGTTTTGGGTGTATTAACCGCATCTTTTGGTGTAACTGGTTATTCCTTACCTCGGGACCAAATTGGTTATTGGGCAGTAAAAATTGTAACAGGCGTACCAGACGCTATTCCTGTAATAGGCTCGCCTCTGGTAGAGTTATTACGCGGAAGTGCTAGTGTAGGACAATCCACTTTGACTCGTTTTTATAGTTTACACACTTTTGTATTACCTCTTCTTACCGCTGTATTTATGTTAATGCACTTCCCAATGATACGTAAGCAAGGTATTTCTGGTCCTTTATAAAGAATATATACCATCTTGTAATCAATCATCTATCACTTGGGGTAGGAACACTAGTATTTCATTGCTACAAATATGGATTATTGAAAAAAAAAATAAGACATGTATTGGGATATTTCTCTTCAACTCTACAAAAATGTATTATTTTTTTGACACTCAGAGTTGAAGTGAATTTTCCGAAGATAAAATGGATTATGGGAGTGTGTGACTTGAACTATTGATCGGGCCTTGCAGAT